CCCTAGACTTTACTCAGTTCCACTGTCTAAAGGCTCATTAAGATAAACCCAATATAATTTCTTATGTCCTGGGGTTCTCTTCCAACCTAAAATAGAGATCTTATTTCTATGAATATCTAAATGACAGCTTGAGCAGACTGGCACCAAGTTAGACCTTCGATTCAATCTTCTATTACACAATTTTTTAGGTTGAATGTGGTGGATAGCCTCTGCTGGAGCTCCGCATATTTCACACGAATCAATAAAAACTTGAGCATTATATTTAGAGGGGCGGAATACTGTTAAAGAGCTTAGCTCACTTCGGGATGGTGGCTCCCAGTTAATTAGTTTGCGATATCTCAAAGCACTATTATAAAATTTTTTGTCATTAATTATGTGGCCCATAACTTCAATACCATATTGAGAGGGCCCTGGGCCAGGTTTCAATTTACGCTCATAAATTAGGCCCAAACCTTCTTGTTGAATAACAGATAAATGATAGTACCGAACTGGTGAATCAATTAAGGAAAAAACTTGATGTAGATGAGTAGAAAGAACGAAACTAGTTTGTGCAGCTGTTAATCTTTCAATTGTTGCAGCTAATATTGCTGTTCCTGAACTAACTTCTGTTCCATGACAAATTTCATCGCCCAATATCAAACTGTTATAATTAGCTAGCTTTAAAATAGTTGAGAGATCCCTCATTTCGACCTCAAAAGTACCTTGACCTTTATGGAGATCATCCCCCCCAAAAATACGAGTAATTAAATAGTGATAAGGTCTTAACCTAAATGAATCTGCAGCCACATACATTCCTGCTTGAGCTAAGATTACGTTAACTCCAATTGCCCTGAGTAAAGTGGATTTGCCTGCACCATTTACTGAAAATATTAACATTCCCTTATCCTCTAAACTAATATTATGAGCTACACATTCTTCTTGAGTGTTTAACTGTTCCACTAGTGGGTGCCGTAAGTTAATTGCTTTAATTAAGCCCTTGGTTTGTTGGGGTTTTGTTAGTGTTAAGCAAGGTTTAGTATAATTAAACTTAATAGCCGCAATAGCCCCGCTTAATGCAACATCTAATCTAGATACCATCTTCACTAAGGGTGAAAACACCTCAGAATAATTGAAATATAATCTTCTAAGTTCCCGGTTATAAGTCTGTTTAACATGAGTACCAATTTGCTCTTCTAATAAATTTAATTCGATTGATGCTTTATAAATGGCGGGACTAGTAATTATATGGTGATTCCCCCTTTTACCCAACACAATGATTGAAGTATCAGATGTGGGGGCGTTAGACATGTAATGCTCTAACTTAGTTAACTTTTTAGATAAAATGGAGAAAGCATAACCCTCTTTACTAAAATACTCAGCTTTAATAGAAATTGAATCTTGAAACACAATATTTGAAGTTTGTTCGGCCCACTCTGTAAGTTGGGCCCGCAAGATTTGTTGTTGTGCAAGGAGGTTAGTTAGATTATCAGTTGGCTTTAATACATCTTTAAAATCACCTAGAAGATTATTTACCCGGAAAACTCGGCCTATTTCCTCAATTAGCGATTCTAATTGGGGCCCGACTGAAAGGGGTAATTGAATATTAATTCACTTATTACTCATTAATTTACTTATTAGTCGACTAACAAACAAATAAGAGTGGTAAATTTGACTCAACTTTTTAGGTGGCAAGGTAGTATCACTCGAGGCACATATTGCCCATTGACGATGTAAAGAAGATAAATCTTTAATGTGTTTTAACTCGGAATTGTCAAATATTTTCTTGTCAATTAATTGTTTAAATGTGGCAATCTCCTTATAACGAAGATTTAATTCAGAATAGTCAGTAATGGGGTTAAGAAGCCTGAATTTCAGTAGTCTTTTACCCATTGCAGTAGAACAGAAATCAATTAAACTAAGTAAACCACCTAGTTTCCCCTCTTTAGGCAATAAGTCCAATTGATATTCTGCTCGATTACATAATATTAAGTTTAAGGGACTAATAACGGAATTATAACACTCAGGAAGTTGGAGATTCTTAATAAGATTGGGATTTCGATCTTTAATAAATTGCAATACTCCTAAAAGGCTAATTAGACTTACCTGATTAACATTTTCTGTCCAAGTACTTTGAAATATCTTACTAAGGGCATATTCTTGATAATTTTTGTTAAACCATTCTGCGTTAATGCCCATATAAATATGAAGCAAAAGCCATTCCTTATTATTATTTTCGTACCTATAAGATAAATAACACGGCAAGTTAGTTAATGGTTCTCCCATAACTTCAATTTTAGCATTAGACTCAAGGGGAAATAAACTCCAACCAATTAATAAATTATATATTTTATTTATTAAAAACTCTGGGCCAACCCCTGAGTTTACCCAAATTACTATCTCTCTAATACGATAACTGATTAATAGCCGGGCTACTTTATCTCTGTCCGCCCAAGGAACAGGAAACATTATACTATGCCCATTCACGGTTGAAAATAAAGTAATACCTAGTAAGTCGTCTTGAGAAAAATAAATCGATAACACATAGGGTAATTCCGAACAGTCCTCTAAATTACAACTAGGAGAATAAACTTGAGATACTGCGCGTTGTTTTGGCCCTGATTTACCAGTGACTAATTCATCGATAACTATAACAGTCCAACCTTTATCCAACAAGGTACTTAGATGGGTAGTAAGGGAGTAAATTGGAAACCCCATTTGAAGCAAGGATCTCTTACCAAGTGATATTATTTTCATTTCAAGTAACGAAGCAACTTGTTCAATGGGAGGCGCTACCCCCAAAGCCCCGCCTCGCATGGATGACTCGAGTAATAACTCAGCCTGAAGGTATGCTTGTTGCCTACTAGGAGTATCAGGTTCATGCCAAAGTTCATAAAACTTACCAATTTGGATAAGCTGGATTACTGATAATCCATACTTAGAATAATTCTTCTCCGCTAAGTTAAAATATTGCATAGGTATCTGGTTCATTTTTAATTAGGAGTTAACCTCTTAATAAATTTAAGGCTCGAACAGCAATTGTACCACGTAGACGGTAATAGTTAACCATAATGGCTAAACCGATAGCAGATTCGGCAGCTGCGACAGTTAGAATCACAATCGCAAAAATTTGACCAAAAAGCGTATAAAGCACACGAGACTCAAATAGAAGCAAAATAGTAGAGGCCAGTAAAACTAGTTCTACACACATTAGCATAATAATTAAATTACTTCTATTAAGAATAATACCTAAGATTCCGATTAATAAGATGACAATTGATAATATTAAATAAGACATGCGCCATACCAATTAGAGGCTAATTTTCCCACTCTAAGCCCCCTTCTATCCACTCATAAATTAAGCCTAAAGTTAAGATAAATAAAAATAACATAACAACCCAATATCCAAATAAAGGTAAGCCCATATATGTAACAGCCCAGGGAAATAAAAAAGATATTTCAAGATCAAATATTAAAAACAAGATACCAATTAAGAAGAACCTAACGGAGAAGGGGTTCCCCGGGTTATCAAAAGGATCAAACCCACACTCATAAACTGACACTTTTTCCATATTAGGCTGTTTATATCCTAATAGATAAGATGCCCCTAAAATTATAATTGATAATGTCCCGCTAACGATAAGTAGTATTAGTATTCCTTTGAACTCCATGTTCCTCTCCATATTCCTAAGCGGAGACGTGCGTTAGCACTTGGCCAGAAGGCACCTAAAGGTGCTCTCTGCTGATTTGTAGGAAGAGATCTTGCCTACTACGTAATGATTCACCATGGGAATTATATAAAAAAGGTGAGTTTGGCTGCTTAGCTAATAATATAGCCCCTATCATAGCGACTAGTAACACCAAACTAGCAATTAATACTAATTCATAATAAGTTGTATAAAGATGGCTTCCAATTGCCCCAATGTTAGTTCTTGATCCTATAACAGGATTGCTGATATATTTAGGGCTATTGGTTAGTAAACTATAAAATAGAAATATAACAGATAATCCAACAGGTAAAAAATGCGAGTGATCTTGAGAATCTACCTTATTAGGCTGTTGAATTAACATAATTACGAACAAGAATAAAATAGCGATAGCCCCCACATAGACAATTATAAATATTAAGCCTATATAGTCTAACCCCAACGATATAAACATAACAGCAGCATTAACAAAGGCAATAACTAACCAGAATACTGAATAAACAGGATTCGGTGTAGATATAACCATAAGACTAGCTCCAACTATTCCTAAGGAGAATATCATAAATAAACTATTCATATTGCACTTCGGCCGACAATGGCCTATACTATTTACTTATACTATTTCATACGGAGCAATTTGGTTTCTACCCAGCCTAACAAGGGGATCAACACTAAGAAGTAGCAAAAGTAGAATAAAGAAGCAAACTGACCAATCATAACATAAGGTTCCTCTACTGGATTAGCCCCCAACCAGGTTAATAGCATAAAATCAGCTACTAAAAACCAAAATGCTATCTTTCCCAAAGGCCTAAATGTTAAAGCTCTTAATTTACTAGTATGAATAAAAGGCAATAATAATAACACCAAGATACTAAATACCATAGCCAAGACCCCTCCAAGCTTGTTGGGTATAGAGCGTAGTATAGCGTATGCGAATAAGAAGTACCATTCTGGTTGTATATGAACAGGAGTTACTAAAGGATTAGCTTGAATGAAATTTTCAGGGTCACCTAATACATTAGGCATAAAATAACAAAGTATAACTAAAATAGTGCTAAGTACCATTATACCAAACAAATCCTTATAAGTATAATAAACATGAAAGGTAACTTTGTCTATATTAGAGTTGATTCCTAAGGGATTATTAGACCCAGCTGTGTGTAAGCTAATAATATGTAATACGCCTAATCCAACTATAAGAAAAGGGAAAAGATAATGTAAAGAGAAGAAACGATTAAGAGTCGCGTTAGATACACTAAATCCCCCCCAGATCCACTGAACAATATCTGTTCCCACATAGGGTATAGCAGAACAAAAGTTAGTAATAACTGTGGCTCCCCAAAAGGACATTTGTCCCCAAGGTAATACATACCCTAAGAAGGCTGTTAACATCATCACTAAGTAAATTATAACCCCTATATTCCAAACGTCCATTTTCATGTAGCTCCCGTAATAGAGCCCCCTGCCCATGTGTATATATACACAAAGAAAGAATAATGAAGCTCCATTAGCATGAATATACTTTAACATAAAACCATAATTAACGTCTCTTAAAATATGGGAAATTGAGTCAAAAGCTAAACTAACGTCAGGGCAATAATGCATAGCTAAGAATATTCCGGTAATCAATTGAATAGCTAAACAAACTCCTAACAAAGAACCAAAATTCCAGTAATAACTAATATTAGAAGGGGCTGGCAGATCAACCAGCACCCCATTCACAATAGAGAGTATTGGATGTTGAGTTCTTATTCGTAACATTTTGTTTGGTGATTCCATATGCGTGCGCTCAGGAAGCTTGTGGACATCAACCCCTAATATAGGGGGATATCTCCCTAAATGCTAGCAAGGCACTGCATCTAAACTTATCAACAGGCCAGAAACTAAAACAATTAATCCAAGACTGAAAGGTAAGTAAGACTTCCATAATAGATACATAAGTTGGTCATACCTCATTCTAGGAAAAGAAGCTCGCACCCACACAAATGCGAACACTACTGCGGTAGTTTTAAGGGCTAAGCAACCCATTCCTAGAATTCCTGTAAAAGGTGCCCAACCACCTAAAAACAATAAACTTATCAAACAGCTCATTAGAATAATATGGCCGTATTCAGCTAAAAAGAATAGAGCAAATGACATACTAGAATATTCCACATTATATCCAGATACTAACTCTGATTCCCCCTCGGTAAGATCAAAAGGAGCCCGGTTAGTTTCAGCTAATGCCGAAGCAAAAAACATTAAAGCAGCTGGGAATAAAGGTATTATATACCAAATTTCGGCTTGAGCTAAAACAATCTGAGTGATATTAAGAGAACCTGCACATAATATTACTGATATAAGGATAAGCCCTATACATACTTCATAGCTAATCATTTGAGCTGCTGCTCTGATAGCCCCTAAGAATGCATATTTAGAATTACTTCCCCAACCAGACATTAAAATAGCATACACCCCCATAGAACTGATAGCGAAGATATATAAGATACCAACATTAATATCAGCTAGTACAATACCGGGGCTAAAAGGAATAACCCCCCAAGCCAAAAAAGCCAGGGTAAGCGATAGAATCGGGGCTACAATATAAACCGACAGATTAGCATGATTGGGAATAGCCATCTCTTTAGTGAATAATTTTAATCCGTCAGCTAAAGGCTGTAATAATCCATAAACACCAACTACATTAGGTCCTTTTCGTGCTTGCATATACCCCAATACCTTTCTTTCTGCTAAAGTCAAATAAGCTATAGCCACTAATAGGGGTATTATTATTGCAAGCGTTTTAAAGATAATTGAAATAATAGTACTCATCATCCTAGTTATGGAGGGCGGCCAAGTGCGTATTGAACGCGCATGACTTGGCCCAAGAACAAGTTCCCTTACCCTTACTATGTTACGACTTACCCATTCTCGAAAAGGAGGGATAACCCCGCGCGGGGCGTCTCGTATCCTTAACTTGAAGGGGACGACGGGCGATTTGTGCTAACACTGGGTTAGAATTCACCGGAACGCTCTACTTCCCGATTACTATCAAATCCTACTTAAGACTCCCATTTCAGAGAATCTCCGCCTCCTAATTTACTGTGTATATTGTATAGGAGAATGTAGCGCATAATATCCCTTTCCATAAAGACCATGACACCTGACTTAATCCATAATAGGGTTAAGGATAACATTTATTGTTATCCTGACGACGGCCATGCAATGCCTGAGCGGCCACTACCTGCAAAAGGTAGCCCGCTTTCAAGGAAAGGTAAGGTGACACGCGGATCATCGTATTAAATTACACGCTCCTCTGATTCAAACAGTGAACAGCCAAGCCTTTTGAGTTTCAATCTTGCGATCATAGTATTCAGGCATACAATAAGGTTATTTGCTAATAAAGCTATTGTATAAGTTTAAGGCGAGGACTACCAGGGTATCTAATCCTGTTTGCTATCCAAGCTTTCGTATTTCATGAAGGTATACCATGAACGAAGTAAGGAGTCTCCACCTTCGGACTTCCACTCTTGCTTCAAACATTTTACCGCTACCAAGAGGTTTGCCTCACTTTATTCTCATGCTTCACTACATACTTTAACGCCTAATGCGAAATAAAAACTGGGCCTCTAAGTTTAACCGCGTCTGCTGGCACTTAATTAGACAGACCTCAGTGTGAAACCCTGTGTCAAGCGTTTACCCATTGCACAAGATTCTCTACTGCTGCCAAAATGTCTTCCCCTTGTTTCAGTGAAAGTGTGGCTATACTACGCATCTTCGACCAGGTGGGCCACTATCCCACCTATTCTAATACGTCAACCGAGATAATCTCCGTTTATCCTCACCAGTAGGGCCCTTACCAGGGGCCTTGCATGTATTAGAAGAACACATTGCCTTATAGACTCCCCAAGGTCAAAGGAGTAGTGTGGAAATAATATTTAAATCATCCCCATGACTCAATTTGCGTTGATAAACAAACGGTAATTCATTATAAGTATGAAAAGCAGGCGGAGAAGATAAAGACCATTCTAACGAGCCAGGCGAAGTTGACCAACCCTTAAATGGTCTTTCGGCTGCTAGTGCCTCATAAGACAAGTAAATAAACCATATAATTCCTACTAGGGCTATTACAGCTCCGCAAGAACTAACTAAGTTCCAATCTTGGTAAGCATCAGGGAAATCCGAGTATCTTCTAGGTAATCCGGCTAAACCCAAGAAATGTTGGGGGAAGAAAGTTAAATTAACTCCGATAAACATAATCCAAAAATGGATCTTACCGTATAATTCATTATAACTATAACCTGTAATTTTACCGAACCAATAGTAGTACCCCCCAAATATAGCAAATATGGCCCCCATAGATAACACATAATGGAAATGAGCCACTACATAATAAGTATCGTGTAATGCTATATCTAATGAACTGTTGGCTAATATAACTCCAGTTAAACCACCAATGGTAAATAGGAACACAAACCCAATAGCCCACAACATAGGTGTGTCAAGCCGTAGGCTCCCCCCATATATAGTAGCTAACCAGCTAAATATCTTAATTCCAGTAGGAACAGCAATAATCATAGTGGCGGCAGTAAAGTAGGCACGAGTATCGACATCCATACCAACGGTGAACATATGGTGGGCCCAAACAATAAATCCTAATACTCCAATAGAAATCATAGCATAGACCATGCCCAAATAACCAAAAATATGTTGCTTAGCAGAAAATGTGGGTATAATTTGAGATACCATACCAAATCCTGGTAGAATTAAAATATAGACTTCAGGATGTCCAAAAAACCAAAATAAGTGTTGGAATAAAATTGGATCTCCTCCTCCCGCAGGGTCAAAGAATGTTGTATTAAAATTTCTGTCTGTCAACAACATTGTAATTGCGCCAGCTAACACTGGTAAAGATAATAATAACAATATTGTAGTAATTAATACAGACCATACAAATAGAGGTAATCTATGCATACTCATACCAGGAACCCTCATGTTAATTATAGTAGTTATAAAGTTGATAGAACTTAAAATGGAAGATATACCAGCTAGATGTAAACTAAATATAGCCATATCCACTGCTCCCCCTGAATGGGCTTGAATGCTTGACAGTGGGGGATAAATGGTCCAACCTGTACCTGCCCCTTGTTCCACAAACATAGAACCAACCAATAGAATTAGAGAAGGCGGTAATAACCAGAAACTGATATTGTTTAATCTAGGAAAGGCCATATCGGGCGCACCAATCATAATTGGCACAAACCAATTTCCGAATCCTCCAATCATTACTGGCATTACCAGGAAGAAAATCATTAATAAAGCATGTGATGTTACAATCACATTGTATAGATGATCATCCCCCAACATACTACCTGGAGCTGACAGTTCTAGCCGTATTAACATACTTGAAGCTGTCCCCGCCATCCCAGAAAAAGCACCAAATAGTAAATATAAAGTACCTATATCCTTATGATTAGTAGAAAATAACCAACGTGTAAGATATTTGTTCATGCTTACTCTAGATTAAAAGTAATCTAAAGTAGGTGAGAACACTCTTGGGGCCATATATACGGAATTGGGAAAGCTTTTGGGTGTGTCAGCAAAGTAACAGGGCTAGAGAAGAATGAAAACTCCAATTAATGCATTATTAGAGGCCTCGCTCCTACGTGACGCGGCTGAGCCATTTCAACTAAGCTTCCAAGATGCTGCTAGTCCTGTTATGGAAGAGATTCTATTCCTTCATAACCAAATTATGTTTATTTTAATTATTATTATAACAACTGTATTATGGTTAATTATAAGAGGATTAACGGGCCAAGCTTACCATCGCTACCTTATAGAAGGAGTCACAATAGAGATTGTTTGGACTATAATTCCAGCAGCAATATTAGTGTTTATAGCATTCCCTTCTTTAAAACTACTTTATTTGATGGATGAGATAGTAGAGCCCGGTGTGACAGTAAAAGCCGTAGGTCATCAATGGTATTGGTCTTATGAGTATTCAGACTATCAAACTACCTTAAGTGAAGATAGCACCTTAGAATTTGATTCTTACATGATACCTACGAGTGACCTCCAACCCGGTGACCTCCGGCTATTAGAGGTTGACAATAGAATGGTTGTTCCTATTGATACTTATGTAAGAGTTTTAGTTACAGGCGCAGATGTGCTTCACTCATTTGCTGTGCCTTCATTAGCTATTAAAATGGATGCTGTACCTGGACGTCTTAATCAAACCGGGTTTTTAGCTAAAAGACCAGGATTATTTTATGGTCAATGTTCCGAGTTATGCGGCGCTAATCACTCTTTTATGCCCATTGTTATAGAAGCCGTTAGCATGGATAAATATATCAGCTGGCTATCTTCATTATGTGCTGATCTTTAGGGGATCTTTCAATCATCGAATAATGCCTCACTTAGATATAACTGCTTATTTAACTCAATATAGCTGGACATTAATAATTTTATTAGCACTTTATAGTATTATGAGTTTGTTTATTTTACCTAAAATTCAAAATAATTTACGTATAAGAAGTATACTACAGGAAGAGGGGGCAGCCCCTGGTAAAGGACTCGGGGTTAATCGAGCATATGCTATACTACAAGATATACTCCGTAGATAAGCCCATTTCCTACATATATTCAATATGGCAGCTTCTTTTTTTGATCAGTTTAATGTAGTTCGGATAATTGGGGGTATAATTACTAATTCTTCTATTATGATGCTTATCCTATTTAGTGTAATATTAATAGGAAGTTGTTCATATAAATTGATACCTACAAGATTACAGGCTATACAAGAGATTGTTTATACCCACTTTTTAGGATTAGTGAAAGATTCTACAGCTAATAAAGGAACTCAATATTTTACTCTTATTATAACCCTATTTACGTTTATTGCTGGATTAAATCTGTTAGGCCTATTTCCCTATGTATTTACCCCAACTGCTCATATTGTTGTAACTTTCGGGCTAAGTTTATCTATTTTAATAGCAGTAACAATATTGGGGATAACACAATACCGTTGGAACTTCGCTTCAATGATGATGCCCAGCGGGGCCCCCTTATTATTAGCCCCCCTATTAGTTATGATTGAAACAGTTAGCTATCTTTCCCGGGCAATCTCTTTAGGTGTTCGACTAGCTGCTAATTTATCTGCTGGGCACCTTTTATTTGCTATATTAGCAAGTTTTGGGTTCGCAATGATTAATAATGGAATGTTAGTTTTAAGCTTAGCCCCAATATTAGTAATGGTGTTTATAACTTTACTAGAAATTGCCGTGGCCTTGATTCAAGCATATGTATTTTGCCTGTTAACTACCATATACATCAATGATACTCTAAATCTACATTAACCCATACTTAGAATAATTGTTGGGCAGGAGTATTAATCTCCGCTCGATTCCCCACCGGGGAGCCATGAGTAAGGCTTATCACCCTTATCATTTAGTGGACCCTAGTCCATGGCCTTATACAGGTTCAATCGGGGCACTACTGCTTACAGTAGGCTCAGTATTATATTTTCATTATAGTTACACATGGATAATGTATTTAGGTGCAATAACAATAATATTGACAATGTTTGTTTGGTGGAGAGATATTATCAGAGAAGCCACTTTCCAGGGACACCACACTCAAATAGTAAAAAGAGGATTAAGATATGGTATGATCCTTTTTATTACTTCTGAAGTTTGCTTCTTTTTTGCGTTCTTTTGGGCTTTCTTTCATAGTAGCTTATCTCCCACTATAGAATTAGGGGCGGTTTGGCCCCCTGTTGGTATAGAAGTGTTAGACCCATTTTCTGTGCCCCTATTAAATACAGCTATATTACTTAGTTCAGGAGCAACAGTTACATGGGCACATCACGCCATAGTTAGCGGACAAAGATTAGAGGCCATACAATCACTTACTTGTACTGTAATACTTGGGATTCAATTCACAGCCCTACAAGCTATGGAGTATTACGAAGCGCCTTTTACAATCTCAGACTCCGTGTATGGTTCAACCTTTTTTATGGCCACAGGTTTTCATGGTTTTCATGTTATAATTGGAACTATATTTTTGATTGTATGTTTAGCTAGACTAATAGGTTATCACTATACTCGTCACCATCATTTTGGTTTTGAGGCTGCTAGTTGGTATTGGCATTTTGTAGATGTGGTTTGGTTGTTTTTATATGTATGTATTTACTGGTGGGGCTCTTAGCCCGGGCCATGGTTACATAGTGCTTAGCTAAGCTCAGCTTGTAGGGTCAACTAACGGTAAGTTCTCAGGCTCATAACCTGATTATGCAGGTTCAACTCCTGCCCCTACCATACTTTTAAAAATAAAAAATACACATATAAACCAAGTAGGTACAAAAAAAGAGGAAAATTATAAAAATCTAGGTAAACATACACGAACCAATTCGATTAAGGGGTATGGAACTACCCCCAATAATACAATAGCTACTATTAGCGGCAATTGCCCATTAAACTCTCGTCTATTAATATCTCTCGAAAATATTAAATATGGAGAAAGTTGCCCAAAACAAATTCTATTATATAAATATAACGAATAAGCAGCAGCTATGACCATACTAGTTGAGGTAAGAACACCTAATGATGTACTAGTAGAAAAAGCAGCCACTAAGGATAAAAATTCTCCAACAAAGTTACAACTAAGAGGAACAGCAATATTAGCTAAAGTAAACACCATAAATATGATAGAAAACAGGGGCATAGTCATAACTACTCCCCTATAATACCTAATTAACCTTGTGTGGTGTCTCTCGTATAGTAATGTTACTGCTATAAATAAAGCGGGACTAACCACTCCATGGGCTACCATTAAGAATATAGAGGCTATTAAACCCTCCATCGTATGAGTAAATAAACCTATTGTTACTATTCCCATATGAGCTACTGAGGAATAGGCTATCAGACGTTTCGCATCTACCTGTCTGCAAGTAGTTAAACTCCCATATATCACTGCTATTAATGATAACGTTAGTATGATTGGTGCTAAATACTCCGTTGCTTCGGGGAAAAGAGGCCAAGCGAATCGAATGAATCCATAACCTCCTAATTTTAATAATATTCCAGCTAAAATCACTGAACCAGCTAAAGGAGCTTCAACATGCGCGAGAGGCAACCATATATGAAAGGGTATCATTGGTATCTTAACTGCTAAACTAAGGAAGAAGCCTATAAATAACCAAATTTGGATATTACTATTAATCTGAATGTTAGTTAAAGATAGGTAGTCAGTTGTACCTGTTATTCTATAAATAACTGCTATGCTTAATAACATTAATATTGAGCCGACCAAAGTATAAAAGAAGAAATAATAGGCAGCCTTTATCTTCTCTGCCCGAGCTCCCCATACTCCTATTATCAAAAACATAGGTATTAATATGCTCTCAAATAACACATAAAATATTAACAAATCTAATGTTGAGAATACCCCAATTAATAGTAATTCCATACCTAAAAGGCATATAATAAATTCCTTAAGAAGAAACTTAATACTATTCCAACTTACTAAAATACAAATTGGTGTTAATAAAGTACTTAGTACAATGAAAAGTATAGAAATCCCATCAATAGCAAACAATATCGGAGAACCTTCAAACCAACCTATTGTGCTTACCCAATTGAATTCTATTACCTGTTGAAATTGAGCTTCTTGATGTAGGTTAACTAATAATAAAATAGATAGAGCAAATGTAATCAGAGACCACTCTAACGCTTGCTGGCGTAGTTTCATACTATTTTCCCTTGGAATTAATGCTATTATAACTATACTTATTAATATAGAGCTCACTATACAAGCTAATATCATATTAATATATAATTACCAGCCACTACCCCGCGGCTAGTTTTCTCCTATCTTAGAAGATTACTCCGGACTTGGGAAAATTTTCCCCCCATCCTGTTTCTAATCTACGATTAGGTACTTAAGTGCGATAGCTGTTCCAACTAATATCATTAATGCATAATTAAATAATAAACCAGATTGTAAGCTGCTTAACTCTTTAGTTCTATCAACCATGAATCGGGCGATTCCAGTAGGACCTAAAATCTCTAAAATACCTCTATCGATAGTACGGTAAGAGACAATATGCCCAAACTTCCAAACTGTGCTTCCAATATAATAATTTGCTATTTGATTAAACTCCCAAGCATAAAACAAGAAACCATATATGCTAGGACGTGTAATATAATAGATAATATACGGACGAAGTATAAACACTAGTAATATCCCTGTTACAGACATAATTACTGGTGCTAAAGAGACCATTGTGGGCACAAGCGGCAAGGGACGTATACCTGGCGCAAACACCATATTTTGAGCAATATAACCTACTAAGATACTCCCTATCGCCAATACTAATAAAGGACCCAATAAGTTCCAATCGGCTTCTCGTAAGTGTTGTGCACTTATACGTGTTAAATTAGGCTTAGACACAAAACTTAAGTATATTAATCGGAATGAATAAAAAGCAGTTAAAAAGGCTGTAATTGAGGCTAACCAATAAATAGATATTAAACAATAATTATTATAAGTTAACTCTAATATTAAATCTTTAGAGTAAAATCCGGATAAATAGGGAAAACCAGCCAAAGACAATGAACCAATCAACATTAATACATATGTTAGGGGTAAACCCCGGATTATCCCCCCCATCTTCCTAAGATCTTGTTCGTCTAGAAGAGCATGAATTATTGAGCCTGCCCCTAAGAATAACAAAGCCTTAAAGAAAGCATGAGTTAGTAAATGATATAAACTACTTAGACAGCTATAAGTGCCGCAAGCCATCACCATGTATCCGAGTTGGCTACAAGTAGAATAAGCAATAACTTTTTTTATATCCGATTGAACTAACCCTACTGTAGCTGCAAAGAAAGCAGTTAAAGAGCCAACTAAACCCACAATAATTGTTGCAGTTGGAGAGTAATCAAAGAGGGGAGCTGACCTTATAATTAAAAACACTCCTGCTGTTACCATTGTTGCTGCGTGAATTAGGGCCGAAACAGGTGTGGGCCCCTCCATAGCATCCGGCAACCAAGTATGTAACCCTAATTGGGCAGATTTTCCTACGGCCCCTATAGTTAATAATATACAAATCCAAGTACAAGCTGAAGATGGTGATAAAGCGGAGAATAAACTACAGTAATCTAACACCCCAAATTCTTTCCAGATTAATATAATAGCTAGCATTAATCCTATATCTCCTATTCTATTGATTAACATTGCCTTAATTGCCGCCTTGTTAGCCTGTATACGCGTAAACCAAAAGTTGATTAATAAATAAGAACATAAACCAACACCTTCCCAACCAATGAATAATTGTACATAATTATTACTAGTAACTAAAACTAACATAAAAAAAGTAAATAGAGACAGATAACTCATAAATCTAGGTAAATGGGGGTCTTCCCTCATATAACTTGTAGAATAGACATGAACTAGCCCGCTAATTGTGGTTACTACTATTAACATTACAGCTGTTACCATATCAAATTGTAAGCCAAAATTAGTTATTAGTAAATCTGACTCTATCCATCTGCCTAACTCAATATATACCGGGGACCCATTAATAAGGATTTCATAACATAACACAAAAGAGAGAAGGCTACTGGCGAGAACCCACACAGAACTTAGCAGCCCGGCCCCCTTTCCTCCTAGATAGCGACCCCCTAGTCCGCTTCCGACTGCGCTTAGTAACGGTATTAATATAACTAGAAGATACATGGGAATAAATCTAAAATAATCAAATGTGTTAACTGAAAGAACAAACTGGGGCATACTATAATTGTTAATACTAAATATAAACTTACCCCTATTAATATTGCCTTGCCTAAACCTGTTTCCCCCGGTGCTATGGTGCCACGTGGAGAATTTAGTATATTTGTTATTACTAAAGGCGCCGACAAAGGTTGATAAAACATAATTTTAACTAATCTAAGGTAATAAACTCCAGCTATTACGGAACAAACTAAAGCTATTAAAGCGCTAAGATAGTAACCTTGCCCAACAGCTGCTAAGATAATATACCACTTAGTTAAAAACCCTATTAAGGGGGGGATTCCTGCAGTAGATAATAAACCTGTAGCTAATGCTAATGCTAACATTGGGTTTAATCTTGAAACACCGCTAAACTCAATAAGCATGTCCCTTTTAGGGGATATAATTAAGACTACAGACCAAAGTAGTACTTGAGTTATTATATAGGCACCTATATACATTAAACTCGCCTGAAGACTTTCTATAGACCCAATAGCTATTCCAAGCAACACAAACCCCATATGGCTTATCCCGCTATAAGCTAGTAATCTTTTTATTCGAGTTTGATTTAAAGCTCCTATAGCCCCAACAATCAAAGAGATTAACCCGGCTATTAATAGCCCCATTTCATTTAGGCCTATTTGTACTATAATAGCTAGAACCCCCAATTTAGGCACGATAGATAATAGTGCAGCGACCCAAGTTGGAGCCCCCTCGTACACATCGGGGGCCCACATATGAAATGGCGCTGCAGATACTTTAAATAACAATGAGATAGTAATAAGACACTTACCAGCTAGTATGCCATAAGATATTATACTCATACGAATAAATTGAAGTTCAAGCTCTCCTGTGGAGCCATAAATTAAGGCGCAACCAAACAGGAACAGCCCCGAAGATAGTGCCCCTAACACAAAGTATTTCAGCCCAGCTTCTGCCGATAACAATGAGTCTTTATTATAGGCCACTAAGATAAACATACATAATGTTTGCATTTCTAATGCTAAATATATAGAAATTAAATTTGTTGATCCAATAAGTAATAAATTACCTAAGATCACTAATAAAATCAATAAAGAGCTTGATCGATGCGATGCTCGATGGTCCAGCATACATAGTATAGCTAACCCGCTCAGCATCACCAACATCTTAATAGCCTGTGTCCAACATAGTAGATGGGGCCTAGCTAATAGCCCAGCAACCCCCACAGCACCCGCAAGTAGCATGGCTAACCTTAAAGTCGGGGCTTTTAACCCATATGTCAACACTATTAGTATGATGAGCCCTAGTGCTAATTCCATAGTATACCAGGGGTTATGCGCCCACATGGCATATAAGGAGGTGCGCCACTTTGTGGCACTTTATTAATCCCTAACCTTTTGTTTTCCTTCTTTGCAGCAGCCAGAAGTTAATTACGTCGATGGGACCAATATAGTCGAGCATCGCTGAGACCATTCCTTGCGTACTAGGACTCAGAAAAGTTGGAATTGAACATTGTAGATAGAAACCGAGCTGTGTCACCACGCTCTGAACTCAAATCATGTACGGTTTTCATGGTCGAACAGACCAACCTAAGGTACCTTCTACAGCACCAGGGCACCGCAATTCAACATCGAGGTCGCAAACACTGTCCTCGATAAGAACTCTCCGACAATATTACGCTGTTATCCCTACGGTAGCTTTTATCCGCTTTCGATATTTATTTTGGACAATCATATCGGGTCATTATCGCCCACATAGAAACATAGTCCTTGTGCCAGCTAGGGGTGTCCCCCTCACTGTCAGGCTAGTGAGATTAGCTTTGTATACCATAAGCTCGCCTTCGTTTCTTATTCAAAGGTAGTCGCCCCAACTAAACTGTCCTACCAACAAAAATTATTAACTCAAAATTAGGATACTTAGTATCGACCATTTTAAGTTAACGCTATCGGTATCCAGTAAAGCTCGATAGGGTCTTTTCGTCTTACAATGTTTATGTAGTATCTTCACTACAACTATAATTTCATCGGCTTCCCCCTTGAGACAGTAAGACCCTCGTGGTTCCATTCATACCCGCCAACAATTAATTGGCTATTTATTGTGCTACATTATCACGGTCAGAGTTACCGCGGCCATTCAGTTGGGTTTCGCTTTAGACGTTAGTCCTCAGTTTCACTATACAACCATTGGGCAGAATTCACCCTCTATACTTCAGTGACCTTTAGCAGAGAGCTATGTTTTTGGTAAACAGTCGAGATCTTATTTTGCCGAGTTCCTTAAGGGGAATTATGCCTAATCTAAGTCCCATAAATTACAGTTAATGGCACTTCGTATTATAATATTTTTCCTGAGCAAGTACAAGAATTATAATCCATCGGGCGTAGCGCCCTTAGAAGCTGTATATATTTACTAGGGAGTGAATCTTCTACTACTCATGCCTGCATTATCACTTCTATTTATTTCACAAGGTGCGCACATATTGTGCCTACAGAACGCTCTACTACCAAGCCAGTTGATGCTTCCTTACGGTCTGGCTTCCAGAATTTCAGTTACAGATTTAGCCGCCTTAATTCTTAGAGCTTCCTAGCTCATTTAGTGAACTTTTACGTTTTCCTGTGCAGATGGCTGTTTCCAGGCCTACTTCCTGTTTGTCTAAGTTGAACCCTCTTTATACACTTAATCTGTATTAGTGACCTTAATTTCTGGTTAGGGCTTACCCCTTTTGACTAAAGGCCTTCTCGCCATAGTCTTACTACACCAGTAATTCAAGCCCCCGGGTTTGGGGGCGAATCAACTTGGGGCGCCTTACTAAGATAAGTTTCGTAGAGAACCAGCTATATCCAAGTTCGACTAGTATTTCACCGCTAACCACAGCTCATCCAAGATTTTTGCCACAATCACTGGTTCGGTCAACATAGCTACCTGGCCATGGTTAGATCACTTGGTTTCGGGGAATTTGACTGACGAGTTTTCCTCTTGCTTTCACTACGCCTTCATTTACTACTTAAGCTTGCCAAATTTTGTCTTGCAGGCCCATTATGCAAAAGGTAACTTTAAGAACCAATTCTGAGTCTTTCCCTCACGGTACTTCCTCTATAGGTGTCTATCGGGGTTTAGTCTAGATGTCCAATCATCTTAATTATCTATTTGAGACAATTCCTCCGCTATCGCTCGCCGCTACGTACGGAATCTCAGTTGATGTATTCCTCATAGTTTAGTAAGATGTTTCAATTAACTATTTAATTCACCCTTTTCAGTTAGGATAAACAAGTTCAAAGTCTCTCCCTTGTTATTTCGTATTTCACGTCCTTACCGATAGA